TTTATTTTCTTCTAGTTTTGACATGATTGAGAATGCCCTTTTGAAACCCGAAATCAAAGAATATTGTGAAAAATATATATTTTTTTTAATCTTATAGGAACTTCCAACTATGCCATGAAAAGAATCCCTTTTATCTATTTTTTATCTATATAGAATCTTTATATAGAATATATATAGAATAGAAAGGTCTGGATATTTATTCATCTAATTATTCTTTAGAGTATTTAGAGTACAAGTACACTACTTCCGTAAACTTCGCTTCATTTATTATTTAGTTCAGTTTTAGTTTAGGTTTATTCTGTAAAATGAAATTTCATCAATAAGAATTCAATATAAATAAGAATAAGGAGTCTTTATGTCGCGTTACCGGGGACCTCGTTTCAAAAAAATACGCCGCCTGGGAGCTTTACCGGGACTAACTAATAAAAGGCCTAGAGCCGGAAGTGATCTTAGAAACCAATCACGTTCCGGTAAAAAATCTCAATATCGTATTCGTCTAGAAGAAAAACAAAAGTTGCGTTTTCATTATGGTCTTACAGAACGACAATTACTTAAATATGTTCGTATCGCCGGTAAAGCCAAGGGGTCAACAGGTCAGGTTTTACTCCAATTACTTGAAATGCGCTTGGATAACATCCTTTTTCGATTGGGTATGGCTCCGACTATTCCTGGAGCCCGTCAATTAGTTAACCATAGACATATTTTAGTCAATGGTCGTATAGTAGATATACCAAGTTATCGCTGCAAACCCCGAGATATTATTACGGCGAGGGATGAACAAAACTCTAGAGCTCTGATTCAAAATTCTTTCGATTCATCCTCTCAGGACGAAATGCCAAAACATTTGACTCTTCAACCATTCCAATATAAAGGATTAGTCAATCAAATAATAGATAGTAAATGGGTCGGTTTGAAAATAAATGAATTGCTAGTCGTAGAATATTATTCGCGCCAGACCTAAACCTAACGAAAATAAAAAAAATCACAAGGTTTCGGACAATTTTGATCCCTTTCGTCGAAGTAAATTAACCTAAGGTTAAGATAAATAAGGGTTTGATTCGGATTTTTCTCCCATTTAGGTATCATAGAACGAGAGGTAGGTTTTCATTCCTTGTCTACTCTTTTCCTTTCAGTATTTTCCATGCCACAGCAATTAGGAATAAAAATTTTATATCAAAGATTAGATGAAGGTACGGAAAGAGAGGGATTCGAACCCTCGGTAAACAAAAGCCTACATAGCAGTTCCAATGCTACGCCTTCAACCACTCGGCCATCTCTCCTACATAATGATTATGACCCAAAAACCGAGTGAATAGCGAGCCGGTACTAGTAGATTTTTGGATAGGAACGACCAATCAATTCAAATTATAACTATAAAAATAGATAAATTTTCATCAAAGTCAAAGAAATATCTTTCTTTTGAGGTTATGCGGATAAATAGAAAAAAAGCTGTTAGAAAGATTCTATTCATGTTTGCAAAACCAAACCAGCCTTCGCCTCTTTTTCTGTTATTTTATAACGGTACCGGAGGCAATCACTAAATTATAACGAATCAGCTGATTCATAGGTCTATTTTTGCACTTCGGTTAATGGATCTCTTTAGATCACGATTCTATTTAGACTATGATTCCATATCTTAAGAATTCTCAAATTCCGTTCCTTTCCAGTCCAGTTTTATAGTTCTCTCTCAACAACAAACCCTACCCTGCAGATCTATTACAAATATTCAGAAAAATTATATATAAATAGTTGATTGTATAGTGTATACCTCCTATGCATACAAAATAAAACAGGCGGGTTTTTTCATCGTAGAATGGTTATTCTATCCTTTTTTTTCTTCTTTGGATTGGATGAGAATTCAATAAAAAATTTTTCGTTATTATAATCTGTAACTTAAATGAAATTGAATACTTTCTTTTGTTGGTATACTACCCCATTTACATTAGGATGAAATCGAAGCGTACTCCAATATTTATTTCTTTTTTTTTTTTTTTTTTTTATTCCTGTCAAAAAGAACAATTTGAATAAATATAAATACAGGTCCCATATCTTTTTTCTTAATGAATCCGTTTTTATGTTATTTCGTACTGTACAATTCTTTTATTTGTGGGATCGGTTTACCACTAGAGGTAATGAGAATAATTATAGAATGGATTGCTACCTATGCCTAGATCGCGGATAAATGGAAATTTTATTGATAAGACCTTTTCAATTATAGCCAATATCTTATTACGAATAATTCCGACAACTTCAGGAGAAAAAGAGGCATTTACCTATTACAGAGATGGTGCGATTTGATTCTTTTTTTTATTGCTCTCAATCTTACGAGAAAGACACATGATTTGGGATCGGGATAGAAATAAAAATTTTGAAAAATAAAATCTACGCTTGTTGGAGGTAAAGTTTGGAAATAGAACAACTCCTTCTGTCGTGTATCCTCCATTAATGTAACCTCGGATGCTATGGTTTAATTGTCGACTCTAGTATTGAGCGAAAGGCT